CGATGAACCGATCGGATTAACCAACCAAAGTTAGCTTCAGTCATTATGTATTGAACAGAAGCAAAAGCCTCGGTAACGGTCGGACGATAGTAAAAAGTCATAGCAAACCCCGTAGCTACTTGGACTAAAAAACAAGTAAGCGTAATTCCTCCTAGACAATAAAATAGGTTGACATGAGGCGGAACATATTTACTAGTTATATCATCCGCAATTGCCTGAATTTCGAGACGCTCTTCGAACCAATCATATACTTTATTGAGATAGGTAAACCAAGGGAGCTCCCCCTCTTAGAACTGTATATGAGAATTTCATCTCGTACAGCTCAAGCAGAAATACCCCAAAACTGTTTGGAGCGGATAGAAATTTTTCTTAGTCCTAGATTCTATCTTCTCGGAAGATACGAAGGACCAAAAACCCCGACGCGCTTCTTTGTTGTGATGATAATGCCAAAAGATCAAGCCGGCTCATTCGTATTTATGTTGATCGTTACAGGCCTCTTAAATGTTCTCTTTCCCTATTTTCTTTGTTTTTATTTATTTGTAAGCGTGGATTGTCTTTTTTTTTTGATAGGAATTCTCTTGTTGAGACCCTACAGAATCGATTGAAACCTCAGATTCATACTAGAACCACGATGAGTCAGTCAATAAAGCCCCAAGCTAACCTCAAAGGTTCCTTGAGTAATAACCATTTGATCATCACTTAGAATCGATGTAATGCCTCAAAATTCAGAGAAAGATTTGTCCTTTGGTTCAAATAACCACAAACAACAAAAAAGTCTTCGATCTCTGATTCTAACTATTGGGATTTTTTTTAGTTTTTTTAGTGCGGTCGCGAGGTCTGAATAGTTAGGTAGGAATCATAGTGCTAATATTTCTTGATCTATTCCATGGATTCCGTGCTCCAGATATTCTAATGAATATCAGACGAGGTAGAACCATCTCTCTGGAGATGACAGACCATTCTCTGTACTATCAATAGGATCCATTTTTACAAGTCACACACTCATATTCCGGAAATACCGAAACAAAGGAATTCCACGGTCGAACTACCCTACCAGAAGATATATTTATAACAGAATATATATATATTAATAACGAAATTAATATTAATAACAAAATAACAAAATGGAATTCTGAAAACAAGAAAAGGAGTTTTGAATATGATACTACACTCTAACATATAAGTAAAAAAGGACACGAGTCCCTCTTATGAATACTATGAAGCCCCCAATGATTGAAAAAATCAGTCAAAAGGTTCTGACTGCCTATGTTATATATATATAGATATAGGAACCGATAGTAGTACAAAATCCTGCTTCCCCAACAGGTTTTTAAGGACAACAAGAAAAAGAAAAGACATTTTCAAAAAAAGACATCACTCTTATGAATACTAAATAAACCACCAATGATTGAAAAAATAATTCAAAAACTGCTAACTGCCTATGTTATATATATAGAAATAGGAACCCTCACCGATAGTGTTACAAAATCCTGCTTCCCCAACAGGTCTTTGCCGACTGGCGGGGCTACGGTTCATAAATAGGGATTCGGCGTCTAATGCGACCCACCAAAGAGCATACGGTGCTGATACCGAAAACCCTTCTGAACGAGACTATTCTCTGGAAGACGGGTACGAGGCTGAACATTCTTCTATGGAGGAAGGATCTGACACAGAAGATTCTTCTATGGAGGAAGGATCTGACACAGAAGATTCTGCAACGATGCGGCAAAGAAAACTTGCTCTTAGACACGAATTATTAATCAACTTCCTCCAATCCAACCCCCTCGAATCCTCTATAGAATATAGAAGGAGTGCCCTTACTATCGCTTTCGATCTCTATCTATTTCTAAAATCGATACAGATTCTAAAATAGATACAGAATAGATGAGAATTGTTTCATTGATTGGAGTGTCGGATATTAGGCTTCTTTTATTTAGGGTACTCAAGACTTGAGTACCCTAAATAAAAGAAGCCTAAGTAAGTTTTTGAAGGTTGAAAAGTCAAGACTTCTTGGGTCTTATGGATCTAATTCATTGAGATTCCGTCCAGTAAAACGGAAGAATTATAAATCTCCAAAAGAATACATAGGAATACTGCAAATAGAGCCATTGCAACACCCATCAAAGGAGTAGTTCCCCATCCAGGAGCCACTTTCCCATATTCCGAATTCAACGGTTTCAATAAAGCCCCTAGAGTTGTTCGTCTTGGACCAGATCTAGAACTACCCTCAACGGTTTGTGTCGCCATAAATAAATACTTTTTTCTTGAGATCTGTTGACTTTGTATACCCTTCCGTTGTAAATAAACGATCTTATCATAGATCCATTGTAGTCTTGAATTTATCTAATAATGGAAACATCAACCCTAGTCACCATCTTTCTCTCTGGTTCACTTGTAAGTTTTACCGGGTACGCCTTATATACCGCCTTTGGGCAACCCTCTCAACAACTAAGAGACCCATTCGAGGAACACGGAGACTAGTCGCAGTAATGAGCCTACCCAATAGGGTAGGCTCATTACTGCAATTGAGATAACGAAAAATCATTTCACCTTTTTATTTTGAGTTGGAACCTTCGGTGGTTCTCGAAAAAAGATAGCGAAAAAAAGGATCCCTAGAGTAGAGACTAAGAGGAATGTATAAACCAATGCTTCCATAGATTCGATTGTGGTTTACAATTATAGCTTCCACATCTGTTCATTTGGTGGGATCATATCCCAAAAGGGCAATAGTAAAAAGTCGGTGATCCAAAAATCAAGGTTTCTCTGCTACCCTAATTCAAAAAAAATCAAATAAAAGAGAAAAAAAACCAAAGCAATGTTGTATCAAACTACCTGTCTCCTTGTAGTTGGATCTCCAAGTTTTTGGAATGCTCCAAATTCCACTTGAGCATCCAAATCTGGGTCAATGCCGGCAAAAACATCTCTGAACAAAGTTCTGGCACCGTGCCAAATGTGCCCGAAAAAGAAAAGTAAAGCAAATGACGCATGGCCAAAAGTAAACCAACCCCTGGGGCTGCTACGAAAAACACCATCTGATTTCAAAGTAGCACGATCTAATTCAAAAATTTCACCCAATTGAGCGCGTCTAGCGTATTTTTTCACAGTAGCAGGATCGCTATAACTGACTCCATTGAGTTCACCACCAAAGAACTCAACAGTTACACCGACTTGTTCGACACTATACTTCGACTCTGCCCTTCGAAAAGGAACGTCGGCTCTCACAATTCCATCTCCGTCTACCAAAACGACTGGAAATGTTTCAAAAAAAGTAGGCATACGGCGTACAAAAAGCTCGCGGCCTTCTTTCTCTCTAAAGATAGGATGTCCTAACCATCCAACCGCTATTCCATCCCCATTATCCATTGAACCCGCTCTGAATAATCCCCCTTTAGCTGGATTATTTCCGATGTAATCATAAAAAGCTAATTTTTCTGGAATTTTAGACCAAGCTTCTGAGAAACTCTGATTTTCGGCTAGGCTAGCGCCAACTCTTCGATATATTTCTTGCTGGAAGTATCCTTGATCCCATTGATACCGGGTGGGACCAAATAATTCGATCGGGGTTGTTGCGGAACCATACCACATAGTTCCAGCAACAACAAAAGCTGCAAAAAAGACAGCAGCGATACTACTGGAAAGTACAGTTTCAATATTACCCATACGTAATCCTTTGTATAGACGTTGGGGCGGACGTACACTAAGATGGAATAGGCCCGCCAATATACCCAATGTCCCTGCTGCAATATGATGAGAAGCTATTCCTCCTGGAACAAAAGGATCAAAACCTTCTACACCCCACGCAGGATTTACAGATTGCACTTTTCCCGTGAGTCCATACGGATCGGACACCCATATTCCAGGACCATACAAACCTGTTACATGAAATGCGCCAAACCCAAAGCAAGCTAGCCCTGAGAGAAATAAATGAATTCCAAAGATCTTGGGCAAATCCAAAGAAGGTTTTCCTGTACGCTCATCACAGAATATTTCTAGATCCCAAAACACCCAATGCCAGATAGATGCCAAGAAGCACAAGCCAGAAAATACAATATGTGCCCCGGCCACACCTTCGTAACTCCAAATACCGGGATTCGTTATAGTGCCTCCTGCTATACTCCAACCGCCCCACGAATTGGTTATTCCTAAACGAGTCATGAATGGGATAACGAACATACCCTGTCTCCACATCGGATCCAGAACGGGATCAGAGGGATCAAAAACTGCCAATTCGTATAAGGCCATCGACCCAGCCCAACCCGAAACTAGAGCAGTATGCATTATATGGACAGAAAGCAACCGACCGGGATCATTCAATACGACAGTATGAACACGATACCAAGGCAAACCCATGGAAAGACCTCTTTCTCAAAAAAATAGACACTATGTAACTTTATCGCATTGGGAGCTATGGATTTCCCACTTTCAATGGATTATCTCGCAGCAGGGGTAAATATTCCATTCCCGTGGGAATAGCGGACCAATTCTGTTTGTAGGAACAAATAGAAACAGATCTATTCTATACCCGATAAGTCTCAATACGCAATGCGGCATTGGTCTGGTTCTATTTTCTATGGACCAATGCTCGGTCTTATTCTATGAACTTTTGAATCTATAGAAAAAAGAAAATCCGAGGCAATATAAGATTAGGACAACAAGAAAAGGCATTTTGACTGGGCTGTTCAATATAATATATATATATTATATTATATATTTCTTAATTATAAATTAATTCAAATTAATTTTAAATTAAGAAATATTTGACTCGGGTGTTCAATATTTTATATATATATTATATATTTCTTAATTATAAATTAATTTTAAATTTAGAAATATTTGACTCGGGTGTTCAATATTTTATATATATATTATATATTTCTTAATTATAAATTAATTCTAAATTTAGAAATATTTGACTCGGTTGTTCAATATTTAGATATATTATATATTTCTTAATTATAAATTAATTCTAAATTTAGAAATATTTGACTCGGCTGTTCAATATTTATATATATATTATATTTCTTAATTCTAAATTTAGAAATATTTGACTCAGCTGTTCAATATTTATATATTTCTTAATTCTAAATTTAGAAATATTTGACTCGGCTGTTCAATATTTATATATATTTATATAATTGATATATAAATATATATAATAAATATATATATAAATATTTTAATATAAAGTGCCCAGGGAGGCCTCGAGCCTTCCTAGAATGCCCGTTGGTGTTCCAAAAGTATCTTTTCTGATTCCTCTTGGACCCGAAGCCAAAGCCGAAGCCAAAGCCGAAGTCAAAGTCAAAGCCGAAGCCAAAGGCGAAGCCAAAGACGAAAACAAAGACGAAAAAGAGGAAGAGGAAAAAGAAGAGCCAATATGGTTGGATTTATAGTGCGACTTGTCACACGTAATGGGTCTTATGGGATTTCCCCATTATCTTTCCCGATCGAGATATTTTCTCATTCTTCCTACCCACAAAAAAGGTTAGTGTAAGAATTGAAAGTGAGAACGAAAGCCAATTAGCTCAACTAGGAAATTCAGAATTCTATTGTCAATTCGATTTTCAATTAGAATGGAAGAATTTAAGGTTGGCGTGGTTAGACCACGCAAATAAAGAATTCAAGCTTCGCGCATAAAATATCCCATTTATTTTATTGGTCAAATTTAGTATTATTAGACCAAAGAAGCGATTCCAAACGGACAAATATTAGATATTGTCTGCTATAATGCATCAATAGCGATCGAGTAGGTAAATCTTTACCCGGAGTAGATCCTAAACCTAAAAAGATATGAAGAAGCCCATTTAAGTAACAAGAAAATGACACCATAACATAATTGAAAATCGAATTTCGATCAACTAAAACAAAACCTCAATACAAAGTAAATTCGACAAGTTTCAAATTTCATGAATTCTTTTTGGGGGGAGAAGTGCTCCAAAACTTCTCTTTATTGAAAAATGGAAGAAAAAAAAGTACGCTCGTTAGGAATTAGAAAAATAATTCGGCTATGAAACAATGAAAAGGGCTGGAATTTACACATTGCAATGTTTTGAATCGTCTGCACCAAATAACGTGCATGTAGGGTTCCGAAAAAAGACAATTTTTTCCTAATCAACCGACTTCATCGAGAAAGATGCCTTTTTTTATGCAACAAGCTTGATTTCGAGACCACGAATACCCTTATGGGTCTCCTAGTAGGTCTCAGTAAAGCTGACCGAACCCGGGATTTTTATATGTTTATACACTGTCCCGGCGGATGGATACTATGTGGAATCGGTCTCTTTGATGTAATGCGATCGGTGCCACCAGACGTCTATACAATAAGCCTGGGGAAGGCCTATTCAATGGGATCCTTGGTCTTGCTCGCAGGACTAAAGTCCGGACGTATAGCATTCCCTTGCGGTTCGAGTCGTGCCAATGCATTTTGATTTTTTTTTATTTGAGAGAAAAAAGAAGACTATGCCTTCGCTATATGGAATATGAATCAAATAATAAGTAATAATAGCATGGCACTTCGAGTTTGATAAGCGCAATTCTTGTTTTTTCATACGATGAGATTCTGTATCGAGAGGGTGGTATGAAACAAAAAGCATTTCTGATTCGATCTTATCTATCGGGGATCCATTTCAGCGTCACAAACTTTTTGGTTTTAGTACCTTTCCACTATTTAGTGTATGAGAAATTTTGAAAATGAAACAAAAACTGAGCATTTTTCTTAGTTGATTAAATCAACAAGACACTTTGGGATTGCCGAATCGCAGACGTTAAAAATAGATAAAGCAACGGAGCCATCATAGTACTATCCTAGTATTAATATTTCGAAATTCTCTCGAAAGGAAAGGTGGTAACTGGATCATTGAACGACCCTCAGGTCTTAGAAATCCTATTTTTATCTTTCTTTATTCAATGGAAGTGAAATGAAAAAACGGAATTCCATCGTGGAGCCGTATGCAATGCGCAAACACTGCCTGTACGGTTGCTCAACTCTCTCTTTTTGTTTTGTTCTTAGACGTTACCTGACCTCTTTCCTTTGCCAAATAGTGAGAAATAGAGGAGTTATTCAGGATGTGATATCATTAGGATAATGGTCCACCAACCTAGTTGTTCTTATCTTGGGCTCGCCCTAGGGGAGTTGTACAAGGATGGGGATGAATTTAAAAATCTCCGCAAGCAGGTCACAGGTATTTATAGACAACTAACACCAAAAAAAAGCTGGAAGACAGTATATATAGACATGCAGAGAGATTGTTTCTTGACTCCACGCGAAGCTAAAATTTATGGACTTGTTGATCATGTAGGAGTTAGGTCCTATGAACGATACGGGCGGATTTTTCCTTGGTAACAAAGCTCTAAGTCATTCTATATTTACTCTTTTCTTTCTCAAGCCCCACTGGCTTTGCTGAACGAGGCGAAGCAAAAAGTCTGAGATTTCTTGGCCAAAACGTATCACTTACGATTTAGGATGTCTGAAATAAGACAAAATGGAGAATAAAATGGTAAAAAAAATCCTACTGACGGGAAAAAACCTTTTCCTGAACCTGGTTACCCAGGGGCAGGGGTTAGGTCCGAAAGTCAAATTAGTCTTCTTCAAAGGATTAAAAGTAATGTTTTGGGACCTATTAAGCTTCAGATTTTGGGGTCCCAATCCACCGGTTCTACCACCCATACCGCTGGAGGTCCGAATCCAACGTGTAGAGAAATCCTTGGCTTCCACTCGTCTTCTCTTGTTCCAGCGGGAATCCGAATTTTTCACAAGAATTAACCGGATTGGCCTGTTGGGCAACGCGATTCCAAAGGATGGACCTTTGAGACGGGGTCTTATCAAATACATGGATGTCAGTCTTAATGAACACCCAGTTGTGATCGCCTCAAAAACAATTCCCCGCTTGTACCTTAAGATGGCTGTTTTGCAAGAAGCCAGGGATAGGCTCGACGCGGAACAACAACAAAATCCCAATTGATGAGAACTCTATGCTCGAAAGACTGACCTGGTTAACCAAGGGATTATCTCCTGAATGCGGACGAAGCTCAAATGGACTTGTTGATCATGTAGGAATTGATTCCTATGAACGCTACAGCCGGATCTTTCCTTGGTAACAAAGCTATAAGTCATTCTCTTTTCCTCTTTTCTTTTTCAATCACATAACCATGCAGACTGGCTTTGCTGAACTGGAGGAAAGGGCTATTTTGGGCAGGACTGCAAACGAAGCTAAAAGTTATGGACTTGTTGATCATGTAGGAATTGATGCCTATGAACGCTATGTTTCCTTGGTAACAAAGCTATAAGAAACAACCGTACAGGCATCGTTTGTGCATTGCATACGGTTGGTTCCATAGGTTTGGTTTATCATAATCCGCCCGTTACCTGACCTCTTTCCTTCGCCAAATCGTTCGACCTAGAGGAGGATGATATATCATTAAGATATTGCTCCACCAACCTATTTGTTCTTATCTTGGGCCCAACCTAGGGAAGTTGTATACGGATGGGAATAAAGTAACAATTCTGCGCAACACCCTCAGAAGGCTGTATTATATATTTTTAATGTCGAATCAGGATCAACTAGGACAGAAATAAAGCATTGGGTCGAACTCTTCTTTGGGGTTAAGGTAATAGGGATAAATAGTCATCGGCTTCCCAGCGCTCCGGGGCAGCACGATATCGATTAAAGAATCCAGGTCGATTTTTTATTCTAGGTAAGGGGCTAATCTTTTTGGTTTTATTCGGCGGTTGCAACCTTCATAGTATCATCTTGGAAATGGTTGACAAAAAGTGTATTGTACGCGTATATATCGGCTTCATAGACGAATAGTCATCGATCCAAAGGATCCATAAAATTCTTCATCGAATCTATTCTATTATGGGATTCACCGGGTAGGATTGATCTAAACTAGTTCTCAAGAAAAAAGAGTCTCACTTATGCGAATCTTAATTCTTCTAATGCGCCTGTTTATTCTTACTTATTCTTATGCGAATGTTTATTAAAAAGATTCTAGCGAATCTGGTCTGGGAACCATGTTTAAGAAGATGGCGTGGAAGCTGTTCCAGGCTGTAACGTGGCTATTTAGCGGCCTGAGAGGTCCAAATCCTCCGCGTCCCTGAGGTACGGTTGCACAGAATTGAAGAGGCTTTAGAGTTCAACAAAGCTCTCTTGTCCGAACAAGGAAGATAAATTCTTCACAAGAATTAACCGGATTGGCCTTGTTGGAAACTCTATCCCAAAGAATGGTCCTTTGAGAAAAGGTCTCATATCATAGAGTGTCTGGATAAAACCATATGCGCACATCAAGCTGTGATCGCCTCAAAAGCGATTCCCCGCTTGTACGTAAAGATAGCCCTTGTGGAAGAAGCCAGGGTCAAGCTTGAGCAGGAACAACAAAACAACAACAAAACGAAAATAGATGATAGATCCATGAAAGGGGAGGCTTGTTTAGACACAAAGAACAGGACAACCCCTGTCGGTTATAGTTAGGGACCTGCACAGGGATTCTTTGATGACACCACCAGAAGCCCAAATTCATGGAATTGTAGGGGTTGATCTTATCTTGGAAGGGGGTCTCCCTAGGCGAAGGGTCAAAAGAACCGTAAAATGGAAAAAATAAAAATCCGTGATGTCATTTCGAACTATAAGTCGAATGAACTATAATTTGTTAGTTTCTTTCGGGTAAAATGGGTCAAGTTTCCAATTAGAATCATTCGGTTAGGATCGATCTAAACCAGCCCATTCTGTATATAATTCAGCATGCCAACTATTAAACAACTTATTAGAAACACAAGACAGCCAATCAGAAATGTAAAAAAAGCCCGCGCTCTTCGGGGATGTCCTCAGCGTCGAGGAACATGTACTAGGGTGTATGTGCGACTCGTTCAGATCATGAACTGAACTAAAAGAAAGGAGACACTTTTTACAGTATCAAAGATCAGTACCAATGAATAGGATAAAATCAATAAATAGCATAGAGTGGAAGAACTCGATTCCCTGTCTAAAAAAAAAAAGACCTTTATTGTGTATGAAATTTATGGTTTACATTGGTACAAATCCGATCACCTCAATTGGAGATGAGAAGCAATTCCCCATTGGTAGCAAATGGTTATCCATTAAGCGGGGGAAATCTTATTTAAAAAGCATAAAAATGATGCTCCTACTCTTGCAAGAACGGACTCACAGGGTCAGCTACCTAACCAACCTTCATAATTAAATGCCGTTACTGTATAGTTAGATCTTATTGTGAAAAGACCTATTACTGGATAATTCATGGGTAGAGCCAAAGAGTGTGAACTATACAAGTTACTAAATAAGGAAGGGGCTCCGGTGTATAGAAAGGACCTCACCGTTTAAAAAGTAACCATAGAAACGATGGAACCCACTATTTTTTATTCATTTAGATTTCTTACTTAAATTGACTTTGACTAGTTTTTTTATAAATCTAATTTTCTATTTCGAGGTGAAATGCCTGGAAAAAATCGTGGTTGGGAAGGTTATCGTAGCAAAAGCCATTGGAATTTTTTTTTTATACATCGGAAGAATCCGTTTTGTTATTAATAGACCGGGAAGGGGGAAAAGAATGACTGAAAGAAAAGAAAGCAATTAGTTATTCATCAAAGTTTCAGTGGATTCAATGACCAGAATTAGACGAGGATATATAGCTCGGAGACGTAGAACAAAAATGCGTCTATTTTCATCAACTTTTCGAGGGGCCCATTCAAGACTTACTCGAACTATGAATCAACAGAAAACGAGAGCTTTGGATTCTGCTCATCGGGATAGAAGTAGGAAAAAGAGAGATTTTCGCCGTTTGTGGATCACTCGTATAAATGCAGTAATTCGTGAGATTGCAGTAATTAATGAGATTAAGGTATTATATAAATTCTATAAATATAGTATATTTATATACAATCTGCACACGAAGCACTCGCTTCTTAATCGAAAAATACTAGCGCAAATCGCTATATCAAATCGAAATTGTATTTCCATGATTTCCAATGAGATCATTCAGTTTGCAGGGTTCTTTTTGCAGCGAAGGGTTTCCCGGAGAATGAACTCCGGGAAGGTGGAGTATAAATTAATAGGATAAGGTAGTCAAAATGAACGAGCACGATTCACTAAAAAAAAATGAATTATTTCTTCTTTTTCTTCCCCGATTCGGATTCTTTTTGGTTTCTTCCGACGTGACAATTCTTGGGTTCTCTCATTTTGCGAACAAAACATCTACCCTACCCGAGTTGGGTCAAAGATTAGAATTTCTAGTCCATTTCCATTGTGACCGTAGGCCTCTTTTTTTTCTGTTTTTCGGACCTTTTTTATTTTTAGGGCGAGGGGTTGACTTGGGTCTTGTTCTTTCAAATGGTTTCTCTTTATCAATAGGAAGAAAAGGTAACAAAGCTAAAATACGAGCTTGTTTTATAGCAAGCGTAATTAATCGTTGTTGTCTCAAGGTCAATCGATTCACTCGTCTAGATAATATTTTTTTTTCGTCACTAAAAAATCGACTAAGTAAAGTTATGTTTCTATAATCAATTCGATCCCCCGATCCAATTGGGGGCAAACGCCTACGAAAAGATTGCTTGGATTTCGATTTCAGAAAGGGTTTCTTGGATTTCAGAAAGGGTTTCTTAGATTTCAGAAAGGGTTTCTTGGATTTCAGAAAAGGTCGCTTGGATTTCTCCATGGGTTATTTAGTCCTTATGTATGTAGAAAATCCTATTTCTGTGGGATACGCCCGAAATAGGATTTGATTTCTTTATATCTCTTATATGTAATTTGTTCTTGTTACTCGGAAGGGTGGCATTCGATTCGATCTATTTCTTTATTTCCCCATGAATTGTATGCTTGTAACAATAGGGGCAGAATTTTCTCAATTCCAATCGACTAGGTGTCTTGTGTCGATTCTTTTGAGTAATATATCTGGAAATGCCCGGAGATTTCTTAGTAACACTGTTTCGGACACAACTGGTACATTCCAAAATAACTCTGACTCTGACATCTTTACGCTTGGCCATGGACCTCCTTTGCATTTTGGATTCACTCAACTCTTCTAATTTCAATCCGAAACGAAGAAAAAAAAAGGAAAAAATAGAAGTGGCTAACCTGATTAGAAACGATTTTGTTGCAATCACTAGAGTAATATTAAGAAGTAATACAATGATTTTTAACTCTCAATTATTTCGAATCCCAATAGAGTATTTCATTTAAGTATCTTGTATAATTTTGTTACCCTAAACCCATTCTTTCTAGTTTCGTACTCCCTCTATAAATTCGAGCCTAATCACGAGTTTCGCCGAGGTTAAATCCACTTGGATTCTTTTTCTGTCCTCCTCTCTTTTGTCAATAACTAGAATGAAAAAAGGGGAATGTCAAGGCATCCGGGAAGAAACGATTGATCTCTATCAATAGACCTGCTAAAGAACCGAACCATAGAGTACTTAGCACAGGAGCCGCGGAGAGATATGTTTTTAGATCGCGCATTGAAAATCCTCCTTCTTTATTGGAATACATATATGATCAGATGCATAGGTCGTTAAGGATCGCTTGTATTTTAGTTGTACGCGGACTCCCTAACAAAACCGGAAATATACCATGACCGGGTCAATGTCAATAACACTCAGATTTCCCTTTCCTTAAAACGACAAAAAGGGCGTACCACTCCTACGGACTACGGAGTATTGTATTACTGATAAGTATACATTAATACAATACTCCATCTAGTTAATTTAAGTGATACTGCAGTTGTACTGCAGATAACGCAGCTTTCAGTTCTTCTTTTCTGTATAACTCTTCTAGCTCCGCCGTAGTGTCTTGGAGTTGTAAGTCTTTCATGTACAACTGAAACCTGAGGTCGTTTATCAAAGCCTCTTGAGTCTCGATCCGGGGCTGTAGGACTTCCTGTTTAATTCTGTGATTCTCTTGCCAAACTTCGGTTGCCAAGAGCTCTCTGAACTCTAATTCTCGGTTGAGTTCAGCGATTTTTGGGGTCGACCGTCGCGCAAGGTTGCGGTAAGACTCGGCATAGATGCGTCGATTCCGCCGCAGCTTTCTTTGGCTTGCCGCTAAGAGAATGAGTGCTTTTCTAAGTGGGGAGGCGAAGGTTCTTTCGATTGCCCAAAAGAGCGTATCTTCGACATCTTGCAGATCGCGAAGTTCATCGCTAAAGTAGCGGTCCAACCGTGGATTTTGATTTATCCACTCCCGCGAACTCCAGTTAGATTCCGCCATCAGAGAAACCCAAGCACTCCTTTTCGGAGCCATGAAACACCTCCGCGATAGGTTTTTCCCCGTTGGGAGATACCGGAATGAAACACGCCGTCGCTGGGACGACGGAAATACAGGTCCAATTGAAGTCATTATTGGCTGCAGTTTCAAATAAAGAGTTTGCATTGGCACCAGTGGCTGAGGAGATCCAATCATGAGAATAGTCATGAAAGTGAAGGTCGTATAGACAAAAAGGACAAAAAACGTCTTGAGTTTTATCAAGATTCCTAGTTGTCGGAATTTTCTTTTCAAGAAGTATACTAAGATATAGCGTTTCAAAAACTGAAACGGTTTCTTAGATTTCAGAAAGCAGCGCTTGGATTGATCCATGGGTTAGGTACTCCTGTACTAAATATGTAGAAAATCCTATTTCTGTGGGATACGCCCGAAATAGGATTCGATAGATAGAAATGCTATGTATTTGATGTTTTTTCTTGGTTTCAGAATTCTGAAGAATTCTTTCGATCTTCTATTTCTATAGAGTTCTCTATGAGATTCGTTCGATTTCAATTCGGAAGGATTTCGATCGGTCGTACCAAAAGGATGTCATTCACAAAATCCTTGTGTTCAGTCTGAACCCGACGACCCCTTTTGGGGGGAGTTTCAAGTGAAGTTAAAAAAACTGAATTCGAAATCGGTAGAAATAGAAACAGATAGACTAGAAACGACATCTCTTATGTCTATAAAGAAATGGCAAGATAGATTGTATCTCAACGGAGAAAGAATGATGTGGAAAACAAGACAGGGATTCTATACAATGACACTGTATACCAATTGAAAGGGATGTAGCGCAGCTTGGTAGCGCGTTTGTTTTGGGTACAAAATGTCACGGGTTCAAATCCTGTCATCCCTACCTATTCTTTCGCCTATGGGCAGTAACGAGAGGTCCGTTGAGATCCATTGAATTTGGACATAGGGAATCTTTCTGTTTATGATACTGTATATATATACAGTCTGGAGGGTACAAAAAAAATCCTTTTCTTTGCGATCTTATCTTATCGATGGTGATAAGAAAGCGCTCTTAGTTCAGTTTGGTAGAACGTGGGTCTCCAAAACCCGATGTCGTGGGTTCAAATCCTGCAGAGCGCGGGTCGAATTCGAGTGAAATAACTTCACTAACTTGAACAGCAACCTGAATTCGACCTCCTCTTTTTTTGAGTCCGCAAGAGGTCAATCAAAAACCGAGATGTTAATCTTACTTAATCAAAGGTCCAACTGATCGCTGCGTCTGTATTGTAAATATGCAGTTACGAATAGTCCAGCCAAAGTAATCGGAATTAGACCTAATACAATTCCAAATAGTAAAACTTCAATCATTTCGATTTGTTTGAAAAGGGGAAAAGAGAGAGGGAATATCTATCCTTAAATATTCATCCGAATTGAACACGACTCTCATCAAGCAAGAATTGACAATTGATGGGGAAAGGCACTCTCGAATCCGAGGAAACATTTTTTTTCGATTTTTTGTTCATTCAATTCAGTTCAAATAAGTCGTATCTTGCTCAGACCAAAAAAGAGAGCCGGGGTTATAGTTGAAGCCACCAATAGAAAGCCAAAATAACTAGTTATAGTAGGCATGGAGGAGCTAAAGGAGATACGTTCTTTTTATATTATACATATGGTTCTAAAACACTTACCTAAGTTTCCCCTTTTGAAAAATACGAGAATACGAAAAAATACCAATTGACAGAATCAGAATCCGTTCCAATTTCAGTTTGATTCATCAGTCATTCTAGGGGACCCAAACAAAGATAGG